GACGATTTGTCCTATATGTGCAAATCAAAATCGGGCGGATCTTGACCCGGAGTAGAGCATAAACCTAAAAAGATGAAAGAGATCCATTCAGGAACAAGAAAATACCATCGTGATTTGGATTGAATCTCGATGAAACAATACATCAATGAGAAGTTAATTCGATAAGTTTATTGACGTTTTTCTATTATAAGAAAGAAAAGAAGTCAAATTTCGTCTTTATTGAAAAATCGAAGAAAAAGCCCTTTCGTTAGAAGTTCGAAAAAAACTGCTATGAAAAAGAATAGAAAAAAGAAAGAGGACTGGAATCTATACATTGATTCGTTTTTTTCGCAATTGTTTTTTGAACCGTATGCATCAAAAGGTGCATGTACGGTCCTCTAAGGAATAGAATTTTTCCTTACTCAACGGACTTTATCGACGAAGAATACTTATTTTAGGCTCTGAAATTACTTCAGAACTCGCGAATATCCTTTCAGGTGCTTTGATATTTTTCAGTCTCGCGGATTCTAGCAGAAAGTTTAAATTTTTTATAAACTCTCCTGGTGGATCAGTAATAGATGGAATAGCCATTTATGATACTATACAGACTCTTCTCGCACCAGTCGAGACAATAGTTATGGGAGTAGCCGCGTCAATGGCATGTTTTATCCTGAATGGAGGAACTTCACGTATAGCATTCCCTCACGCTTGGCGCCAATGAGGTTTTTTTATTTGAGAGAAAAAAGAAAACTATGCCTTCGCCATATGAATATTAAGTAATAATAGCATGGCACTTCGAATTCGATATGAAAAATTTTTGTATTGTTTTTTTTTCAAAAGATTCGATTATGTATCGAGAGAGTAGTATGAGATAAAAGGTATTTCCGATTTTCTCTTATCTATCGGGAGTCCAATTCAGCGTCACAAACTTTTTTGTTTTCACACCGAAGGGCTCTTAACAATATTTATGTTAGAAAAAAAAGAGTGCGAAAAAAAACAAGATTTTTCCTTTTTTGGTTGGATCAAAAAGAAACTTTGGGATTGCTGAATCAAAGACAAAAAAAGAATCCATTTTAAAATAGAAAGCAACGGAGCCATCATAGTATTTTTTAACTCCTCCGAAAGGAAGGGTGGCAATTTGATCATTTACCCATCTGGGGCTGAGAGATTCTATTTTTATCTTTCTTGAATGGAAAGTAAGGGTCAATTTCAATTTGATTGTAGAGCCGTATGCAATGCACAAAAGACGATGCCCGTACGGTTGTTCAATTCTATCTTTTTTTCCTATTATTCTTTATCTTTCTTTTCTGTTCGTTTCACACAGCAGATAGAGAATCCTTCTATCATCAGGGTAATGATGCATCAGCCCTCTAGTCCTTATTTGGTAGAAAAAATGCGCGACTTCATCATAGATGGTTATAGAAAAACGACGTTGAAATCACGCACGAAAATAATGGCTGACTTGGAAAGAGACGTTTTTATGTCAGCAATAGAAGCCAAAGAGTATGGACTTGTTGATCTTATATCAGGAGAAAATATTTTTGAATTTCCATGAATTGAGATCCTATCTCCGAGCTTACTTCTATTAGAGAAATAAAATGGATTTTGCGCGAATCCGTGATTTGAGGTTTTATTTCCGATTTTACTATTCGTATTTTTAACTAGAAAAAATGCATAATGATCCGGTTAGGATCAATCTAAACCAGCCCATTACGTATATGATTCAATATGCCAACTAGTCAACAACTTCTTAGAAATGCAAGACAGCCAATTCGAAATGTCGTGAAAACCCGCGCTCTTCGGGGATGTCCTCAGCGTCGAGGAACATGTACTAGGGTGTATGTGCGACTCGTTTAGATCATGAACTGACACAAAAAAAAGCAAGAAAACCGCTTTCCAGTATGAATGATGAGTACCAGTGAATAGGATAGAATGGAAGAAGGAACTCCATTCACTATCTAAAACTAAAATAAGCAAATCAATCCCTCTATTGTGTAGAAAGTTTATGGTTTCCATTGGTGCAAATCCAATCAACTGAATTTAAGATGAGAAGCAATTCTCCATTGGTAGCAAATGGTTATCCATTAAGCGGAGGAAATCTTATTGAAATTCAAAAAAAAACAGAAAAATGAAGTTCTCACTCGGTCAAGAACGGACTACGAGGGTCAGCTGCCCAGCTAACTTTCATAATTAAATACCGTTACTGTATAGGTGGGTCTCAGTGTGAAAGACCTGTTACTGGATAATTCAGGGGTAGAGCCAAAGAGTGTGGTGTGAACTATACAAGTTACCAATAAGATTGATTAAATGAAGTAAAGGCTCCGGTGTATAGAGAAGACCTCACCGTTTAAGAAATAACCATAGAAACGATGGAACCCACTATTTCTTTATCCATTCAATTTAGATTTCTTTTTCTATTTTTGACACCTAGCAAAAGAAAATTTCTTATTTCTTTAGTAAAATACCTAAACAAAGAAAAAATCGTGGTCGGGAAGGTTATAGTAGCCAAAGCCATTGGGAT